ATGTAATGATCAATAAATTAAGTTGAATTCTATATCTACACATACCAAAAACATAGAAAAATCCGAATACCAATCTAATCGATTCTATAGATATTTGGGCTAGAGTTGACAAACAAACAAAACCAGCAATATACTTTATTAGTATCGCATAGAAATCTAAATGGGGCGTGGCCAAGTGGTAAGGCAACGGGTTTTGGTCCCGCTATTCGGAGGTTCGAATCCTTCCGTCCCAGAACATATATATTCTCTGACAATATAGATTGCTTTTTTAACAATGTTCTGTTTAAAATCGAAATGTTAGCTGGAATGTGATTGTTGTTTCTGATTTTTTTCTTCGATGAATCGTTTTTTTTTTTCAAAAACTGAATCGAGATACGAAAGAATCCATATTCCCTATCTCATATTCTCTACCCCCTAAATTAGCCTAATTAGATTCAATTTTATTTTTTGTAGATTTCTTGACTTTTCGCCAAGAGGGGGTTTTTGGTACTAATTCAATTCACTAAGTCTCTTAATTCTTAATCAATGAGGTAGGCTAAAATAGAAAAAAGGGGGCAAAAACCGGACTTAATCTGGGCTTGTTTGGCTTTGTGCCCAGACAGCTCGCATTTCGTAAAAATAAAAAAGACTAGGACATCCCCTTCTTTTGATTTATGCTGCATCAGTCCCATAGAATGGGGTAGATAGGAGTTAATCAGTGATGGGAAGGCGTTCATTTCAATATCTATAAACAGTGACAATTGCTCAGTCTATTTGATCGAATTGATAGATACGAAACCCTCCCCATTCTTTGGATTTTATCAATCAGATGAAAAAAAAAAAAGACTTATCTTTTTTCCTAAGATGATCAAAAGTTATTTTTAACTATCAAATTTTCTTGGAATAATGATGTCGAGAGGGGAACTTTCGAAATTGATTCGAAATTTCGAAAGAGAAATAGTTTAAATCATTCCTTAGAAGCTGAATCTTTCTCTCCTATTAAGTCACGTGAAGATGCAGAATCAAAAAGAATTCGTTTATTCGTCTTATTTTATTTATATAAATAAATTATTTATTATATATATTTATTAATTAATATTATAATGTTAGACAATTTAATATTAGCGATGGGGTCTTACTAAGACTTCTTCAGAAAAATATTTATCCACCTATATCTATAGTATTATTTATATCTATAGACTATAGATATAGAAGATATAGAAAATACTTTAGATTATGGTGTTTATACATCAGCCCAACCAATGACTATTCATGATTCCATAATTGAATCAATTCCATACCGGTTCTTAGAGGAATGTTATGGTAAAACTTCGTTTGAAACGATGTGGTAGAAAGCAACGTGCGACTTGAAGGACACGATCCGTTGTGGATTTGTACATCCACCATTTTTTGTAGGAATGAAGGTGCTCTTAGCTCGACATCATGGGTTCTGTTTCACTAGAACCCCTCGTTTTTTGTTGTCTTGGAATGTAAATAGTCCATGATGGAGCTCGAGTAGAAAGTATTAATTTATTTCTCGGGGCAAGGGTCTAGGGTTAATGCCAATCAATAAAAAAATTGAAACAACTTCGTAAATATATCTTAGGTATGGAAATCGAAAGAATCCAATTCGAGCAAGTTTAAAATGAAAAAATTTATTGGAATTGATCAAACTTTTTCGATCCAAAGTGTTTCACGAGGGAATCCATCATCTTGTAGGATTCTTTCATAAAAATCGCAAAAAGGGTATGTTGCTGCCATTTTGAAAGGATTAAAAAGCACCGAAGTAATGTCTAAACCCAATGATTTAAAATAAAACAAAGATAAAGGATCCCAGAACAAGGAAACACCCTTTTAATTGTCTTAATAACTGGATCAGACTGAAGAATCCGATTTTAAACGAGACAAACAAAAAAGGAGGAAAGACCGCTCAATAAATGAAAGTGCCGAAAGATTTTCCTTTGAACTGTTTGAAAGTTATCCAACTTGAGTTATGAGAGTATGAATGGTTTCTTTTTCATTTTAAGGAAGAACGAAGAAAAAAAGACTTAGATCTTTAATTGCTTTGATCATTTTATGGATCCAGTTGTCATTTCTTAGATAGAATTCCATACAGAGACAAAACTTCGAATCAATCATTTTTCTCGAGCCGTACGAGGAGAAAGCTTCCTATACGTTTCTAGGGGGGGTGTTGTTCATCTACATCTATCCCAATGAGCCGTCTATCGAATCGTTGCAATTGATGTTCGATCCCGAAGAGAAGGAAAAGATCTTCAGAAAGTGGGTTTTTATGATCCGATAAAGAATCAAACTTATTTAAATGTTCCTGCTATTTTATATTTCCTTGAAAAAGGGGCTCAACCTACAGAAACTGTTCAGGATATTTTAAAGAAGGCAGAGGTTTTTAAGGAACTTCGTCTTAATCAACCGAAATTCAATTAAGGAAATAAATTAAGGAAATACAAAAAAGGGGGTAGTGATTTGTATATAACTTTGTATGACTTTTCTCTTCTATTTTTTT